ATCGTATTCCTACGAACGAACTAGTGACGTTGAAAAAACACCTAATCTTTCGAATCTTTATTGCGGAGTCGATAAATTATACGACCTCTGCTTGAATCATAACGACTTACTTCAATTTTGACTCTATCTCCTGGCAGTATCCGTATAAAACTACGTCGGATCTTTCCTGAAACATAACCTAGAATCAGATCTTCATTATCTAAACGAACCCGGAACATCCCGTTGGGAAGCGATTCAGTAATTAAACCTTCATGAATCCATTTTTGTTCTTTCATTCCAGGTAAAACCCCCTTGAAGTATCAACTTGTGGAGGAAGAACCCTATTAGACAACCCACCTCTTCTCTTTTCTTTTTCACAAATAAGAAGTTTCATATTCAATTCGGATATTAGAAATAGAAAGATTACCATATATAACACAAAATTTCTCCGCCTATTCTTTCTAGTCGAGCCTCTCGGTCTGTCATTATACCGCGAGAGGTAGAAAGAATTACAAGACCCATCCCACCTAAAATTCTAGGAATTTTTTGATAGTTAGAATAGATTCGTAGACCCGGCCGACTGATTCGTTTTAAATTTAAAAGATTTCTATAAGTCCTTTTCCTATTCCTTTTATGTCGTAGAGTTAAAACCAAAAAATATTTGTTGTTTTCTCGATGTTTTCTTACGTTTTCGATAAAACCCTCTCGTAAAAGTATTTTAACAATACTTTGGCTGATATTAGTCGATGCTACTCGAACCACGCTTTTTCTATACATATCGGCATTTCGTATAGAGGTTATTATGTCAGCAATAGTATCACTACCCATGATTAATTAAAATTATTGGTGCCTCCAAATTTGGATATAATCAACATGTTTTTCTTTTTTTTTTTTTTTACGTATTTATTTATGTACGTATTTGTTTATGAATCTGAATTTTGAAAGGTATATACGTGAGACAAAATCTACTAAATTAATCTTAATCTATTTCTTTTAAATACCCTACTATAAACATATCGTGGTCTAATTTTATAATACCTCGGGAGCTAATGAAACTATTTTAGTAAAATTGAACTGTCTCAATTCTCGGGCAATCGCACCAAAAACTCGAGTTCCTTTTGGATTTCCTTCTTGATCAATCACAACTGCAGCATTGTCATCATATCGTATTATCATACCGTTGTCACGTTTAAGTTCTTTACAAGTACGGACAATTACAGCTCTGACCACTTCTGATCTTTCTAGAGGCATGTTTGGAACTGCGTCTTTGATCACAGCAACAATAACGTCACCAATATGAGCATATCGACGATTGCTAGCTCCTATGATTCGAATACACATCAATTTTCGAGCCCCGCTGTTATCTGCTACATTCAAATAGGTCTGAGGTTGAATCATATCATTTTTTTTTATCTGTTTTTTACAATACAAGGGTCGAAGAAAAAAAGAAATATAAAAAAAAAAAAAAAAAGAAACCTGCACCCGCGATTTTTAAGGCCTATTTCTTTTTTATCCCGAAATGATGAATTGAGCTCGTATAGGCATTTTGGACGCTGCTATTGAAATAGCCCTTCTGGCTATATTTTCTGTTACTCCACCCATTTCATAAAGGATTCGACCTGGTTTAACAACAGCTACCCAATATTCGGGAGAGCCTTTACCTGAACCCATACGTGTTTCTGCGGGTCTTACTGTAACCGGTTTATCCGGAAATATACGGACCCATATTTTTCCACCGCGACGTGCATTTCGTGTCATTGCTCGTCGACCTGCTTCTATTTGTCTAGATGTGATCCAAGCGGGTTCAAGTGCCTGAAGAGCGTATTTACCAAAACAAATAGTATTACCTCGAGAGGATATTCCCTTCATTCTTCCTCTATGTTGTTTACGGAATCTGGTTCTTTTGGGGTTATAGTTGATGGTTTGTTTTGAGTTCCATCTCTACTACAGAACCGGACGTGAGAGTTTCTTCTCATCCAGCTCCTCGCGAATAAAATAAATCCAAATTAAAGATTTTGAATTCAATTCAGATATAATATAATTTGAATTAAGATATACATTTATTTAAGCAAGTAATATACTGAATCATAGATTTCATTTAATCTAGATCAAATATATTATATATAAATTTGTATATCTTGTTTGTATTTGTATTGTATAGATAACTAATAACTAAATATATAAAATAACTCTTTTTTCTTATATTTATCTATTTTAGAATTTTCGAATGTTAAAACGAATCTTTCTTTTGTTTTATTCTTTATCGTATTGGATTGACCCAAATTTAGCAATCCAAGAAAATAAAGTTTTCGCGGGCGAATATTTACTCTTTCCATTTCTATTTCAGTTCTATCATTAGTTCATAACTTTTCCGAATAGATGAATTGGTCTCTGGCCGGTTCCGCCATCCCGATCAATGAATCATTCGAATGAATTTTCACTAGAATCTTTTGAATTCACAGGTTCCGTCGTTCCCATCGCTTCTTACTTAATGGTTAGGTCTGAATTATACAATGGAGCT